ATCTCAAAAAGAGATAAAAAAATGGGCGATTATGTGATTAGTTGGTATACAAAATAGAATATAGAATTCGGTTGAATCAAAATAATTTATTTTATTAAAGTTCTATTTCTGTCAGAGGGCAATATGAATGTTCTATCATCTTCCATCACCACACTAAAAGTCTTATATGATATATCCGGTGTGGAAGTAGGCCAACATCTCTATTGGCAAATAGGGGGGTTACAAGTCCATGCCCAAGTACTTATTACTTCTTGGGTTGTAATTGCTATCTTATTAGGTTCTGCCACTCTAGCTGTTCGGAATCCACAAACCATTCCGACTGATGGTCAGAATTTCTTCGAATATGTTCTTGAATTCATTCGCGACGTGAGCAAAACTCAGATTGGAGAAGAATACGTTACTTGGGTTCCCTTTATTGGAACGCTCTTTCTATTTATATTTGTTTCTAATTGGTCAGGGGCTCTTTTACCTTGGAAAATCATAGAGTTACCTCATGGGGAGTTAGCCGCACCCACAAATGATATAAATACTACGGTTGCTTTAGCTTTACTCACGTCATTGGCATATTTTTATGCGGGTCTTAGTAAAAAAGGATTAGGTTATTTCGGTAAATACATTCAACCAACCCCAATCCTTTTACCCATTAACATCTTAGAAGATTTCACAAAACCTTTATCACTTAGTTTTAGACTTTTCGGGAATATATTAGCTGATGAATTAGTAGTTGTTGTTCTTGTTTCTTTAGTACCTTTAGTAGTTCCTATACCGGTTATGTTTCTTGGATTATTTACAAGTGGTATTCAAGCTCTTATTTTTGCAACTTTAGCTGCGGCTTATATAGGAGAATCTATGGAGGGTCATCATTGACTAGTTTTGAACTATGTTTTTGCTTAGCTTAGCCCAAGTCAATGTATGCCTGTCTCAAGATACTATACTTAAGAAAAATAAACACCCAAAGTATGGTATATTACGAGCTAGAATCTAGAGTAATAGGAAATAAAGATTATGATATGAGCGAATTGTTGGAAAAATGGGAAAAAGATCTTTTTCCCATTTTTCTGGTTTGGCCCTTTTATCTTTTATACCATACCTTCCTCAATTAATATTCTAGATTGTTCAGCCAATTTCAATAGTAAATCTAAATATTAATGATATTAATGATTTAGATTTTCGATGTTGTATCCCATGTGCTGAGAACTAAAAGGAATAAAAAGGTTTACAAAAACTTAGAGTCCTAAATTAGATATATGGAATCTAATGGCTATAAGCGAACTTTTGTGGATGTTTCAAAGCAAATTTATAGAATCCGATTGAATCTAAGATACGAATCGTTGGTTTACATTATGTAACAAAGGCATGTATATGTGATAATTGACTAGTTATATATGAACTCGAGATATATATAATTTGCCCTACTCCGGACCTGGCTTTCAAATAGAAGTCTTTTCCTTTAGTCTGGTCTATGGCTGTGAATTGAATGAATAAGAATAAGGAGATTAAATTGAAATAAAGACAAATAACGACGAACTCAAAGAATGATTCGGAATAGTTAAGTCCTAATTCTTCGTTGTATCATTAACCATTTTTTTTTTTATTTTTTGCGAGGAACTTCTCATGAATCCATTGATTTCTGCCGCTTCCGTTATTGCTGCTGGATTGGCCGTAGGGCTTGCTTCTATTGGACCTGGAGTTGGTCAAGGTACTGCTGCGGGTCAAGCTGTAGAAGGTATTGCGAGACAGCCCGAGGCGGAGGGAAAAATACGAGGTACTTTATTACTTAGTCTAGCTTTTATGGAAGCTTTAACAATTTATGGGCTGGTTGTAGCATTAGCGCTTTTATTTGCGAATCCTTTTGTTTAGTTTAACCTAAAAAATACTCTAAGTATTTTAAAACTTTAAATTGCCACTTGCCCTTTAAAATTATAGCAAGATTTCACTCCTACAATTCTTCGTTGAGACAATAACTCTGGGAAGGACTGATGTGAGATTTGAGATATAGCCTGATACCTAATTATAACCTAATTCTAATTAAGTATCATTCTTATTGGGAATTTCAATTGCAAAAAAAAAAAGAGGGCGGGACGTGATACAAAAAGAACTCTGTTCTATTTTTTTAGTCTATCTATAAGGGGAGATCATATGAAAAATGTAACTGATTCTTTCCTTTCCTTGGGTCACTGGCCATCCGCCGGGAGTTTAAGATTTAATACCGATATTTTAGCAACAAATCTAATAAATCTAAGTGTAGTGCTCGGTGTATTGATCTTTTTTGGAAAGGGAGTGTGTGCGAGTTGTTTATTTCAAAAATAGGCTGGATCCAACCAGATGCACTTTGTTCGTTTTTGTTCGTTAGAACTAAGAAAGAAAGGTGCATAATCCCGCGAATTACTTCTGAATAAATTAATAAATTATATGTAAGAACTATAGCATTTCGTAATTTGTTGGTAAATCTACCTTCCTTTGATTCTCTATCAACCAATAATGTGGGACCATTAACATG